TATTTCGTAGCTGTAGAAGCAATTTTTTATTGGTTTTTGGTTTTCAATTTAAAGAAAGATAAGAAATAACTAGGTTTAAAGTCTAGTTAAACCAAAAATCTTTTTTTGAATTCTCGTGTAATTAAGTTTAACATACTATCTGAATGGACTTATTACTGAATCTAATGAGTTAAATTGAAAGTAAAAACAAAAGTTTTGTAAGGTTACTCTTCGCTATAAAATACCCAATAGATTCGAGAGAATTAAAAACAAAATATGGAATAAATGATCCAAATAGCAAATCTTTTCTAATTTTATTCCATACTAATTCAAAACGTGTTTCATTTTGTAATGAAGTTACAAGACCCAGTTCGTATTATTAGTTTCGACACGGGTTACTCATATTCAACGATTTAACCATGAGTTAGGAGTTACTCAATGATATTCAATGAATCGGTTGATTGAAATCACAGGATGCATAGATGTTACCGACGATGAATCGATTTCATTTCCTATACCTCTCACTTTCTCTGTGTTAGTGCCATCTATAATGATAGATGAATGTCCAACTTTCCATTGAACTTATTGCTTCAATTGCTATTTTGGCATATTGTACTAGTTTGTAAAAATAGAAACTTAAGTAAGGTAAGTGCTTTAGAAACATATGTATAAAAATAAAGATTTCATTTAGGCCCCTTATGCTTACTATAACTAGTTATTTTGGTTTTCTACTCGCGGCTTTAACGATAACCTCCGCTCTGTTTATTGGTTTGAGCAAGATACAACTTATTTAAAATTCCTATTTGAAATGAAAATCTTTGAAATGAATAATTCATAAAATGAAAACTTTCTTCGAGATTCCGTGTATTCGAGAGTTACTTATAGTTTTCATTTTCAACCCTTAGTCATTGAGATTCATGGCAATTCGGATTACTATTTAGGTATAGATATTCCCTCTTTTTTTTTCAAACAAATTGAAATGATTGAAGTTTTTTTATTTGGAATTGTCTTAGGTCTAATTCCTATTACTTTAGCTGGATTATTCGTCACTGCATATTTACAATATAGGCGCGGGGATCAGTTGGACCTTTGATTAATTAACATTTCTTTTTTTTTTTTTGTATTGGCCTCCTTCTCTCTTTAATCCACAGGAGGTCAAATCCCTATTTGCTGGGTAAGTTGCTGAATCCTTTTCAGTCTAATTTTATCTAAGAAAAAGGAATCACGCTCTGTAGGATTTGAACCTACGACATCGGGTTTTGGAGACCCACGTTCTACCGAACTGAACTAAGAGCGCTTTTTTATCGGAATAGGTAAGACTGTAAAGCAAAGTCTTTTTTCGAACCCCAGAGTATGATCAAAATGAAAGATTCTGTCCACTTTGAATTGATCTTCGTCGATTCCTTGTTACTGCGCCTTTGAGTAGTAGCAGTAATCGATAGGGATGACAGGATTTGAACCCGTGACATTTTGTACCCAAAACAAACGCGCTACCAAACTGCGCCACATCCCTTTGCATTGTTCCACAGTGTCATTGTATAGAATTTCTATCTTGGTTTCCACATCGTTATTTCCCCACACCATTTTTTGCCGATTTCGTCTTTTCTGTTCCATTTAACATATAATAATAGTAAAAGACTTGTATACAAGAATAAATCAGTATTTTCTATTTTCTCGGTAAGAGGGAGATTTTTTAGTTATTTTCTAATTTTACGACAAGGTACTATCTTATTGACTTTTACTGGATCATTGGACAATTCAATAATAATAAAGGAATTTCATTTTAATTAGGCATTACGTGTACAACTATAGTCGGTCTTTAACGACCTATCTATCGGATCATATATGTTTTCTTTTTTACAATAAAAAATATTACAATAAAAAAGGAGGATTTTCAATGCGAGATTTAAAAACATATCTCTCCGTGGCACCAGTACTAAGTACGCTATGGTTTGGGGCTTTAGCGGGTCTATTAATAGAGATTAATCGTTTTTTTCCAGATGCGTTAACATTCCCCTTTTTTTCATTCTAGTTAGTAACATAGTAAGGAATGAAGAAGATTAAAGATAGAATCAACTATCTGCGACTGTGACTAATCCCCCTCCTACTTTCTCTTTTTTCCCTTTTTTTTTTGAGAATTCAAATAAGGAAATAAGGGAGGAAGGAGAAAAAATAAAGTCTCTTCAACATCTGGGAGATTGGGGTTCCAATTCGAGTGAAATTCAATATTCAATTTCAATAAATATTCCTAATAAAAGAATGGGAGTAGAATAGAAATGCGGGTTTAAGCTCTAAGTAAAGAATATTATCCAAGGTATTTAAATCAAAAACGAAATATTCTACTTCGATTTGAAATAAAATTTAGAAATCTTCTGTCCTTTACTTATTCGTTTTGAATCAAAAAGTTGAGTCAATCCAAAATTAAAAGGAGGTTCATGGCCAAGGGTAAAGATGTTCGAGTAACGGTAATTTTGGAATGTACCAGCTGTGCCCGAAACAGCGTTAATAGGGTATCAACGGGCATTTCCAGATATATTACTCAAAAGAACCGCCACAATACACCTAATCGATTAGAGTTGAGAAAATTCTGTCCGTATTGTTCCAAGCATACGATTCATGGAGAGATAAAGAAATAGATCGAGTTGAGTACCTGTATGTTACCCCTTCAAGGAAGGGAAAGGGGTGGCATTATATCTATCTATAAAATAGAAATCTAAATCGAAAAAAAATCCTATTTGAATTAAAATTAATAAATAGAATTTTGAGAGAAAAAATAAAATTAAATAATAAAACAAACCATGGATAAATCCAAGCGACCTTTTCTTAAATCAAAACGATCTTTTCGTAGGCGTCTGCCTCCTATTCAATCGGGGGATCGAATTTCTTATAGAAATATGAGTTTAATTAGTCGATTTATTAGCGAACAGGGAAAAATCTTATCGCGACGAGTGAATAGATTGACCTTGAAACAACAACGTTTAATTACTATGGCTATAAAACAAGCCCGTATTTTATCTTTGTTACCCTTTCTCAATAATGAGAAACAATTTGAAAGAGCCGAGTTAACCGATAGAACTACAGGTCTTAGAACCAGAATGAAAAGGGTTTACTCTTGAATCATAATTTCAATCCGAACTCAAAGACAAGATTGGTTCTTTTCCGAGAATCCAGATGTGTCGTACGAAAAAAAAAAAAAAAATTGGAGAAAGCTTTTTGTATTGAGTGTGTTCACCCATTTTGACTACTTTAGCCTATTTTATCTTAATCATTTTTTGATCTTAATCATTTCTATTCTACCTTCCCGGAGAATGAACTCCGGGAAAACACGTTTACAATATTCCAATAGATTCTTTCTAATCTACTTCTTTTGTGATCTCATTGGAAATCATATAAAGACAATTCCTGTTTGATATGGCTATTTGTGCAAGTATTTTACGATTAAGAATCAACTGTCTCTTGTACAGATCATGGATTAATCTACTATAACTATAGTATACCCCACTATCACGAATTACTGCGTTTATACGAGTGATCCACAGACGACGAAACTCTCTCTTTTTAATATCCCGATCCCGATGAGCTGAAAACAAAGCTCTTATTCTCTGTTGAGTAATAGTTCGAGTAAGTCTCGAATGGGCTCCTCGAAAGCTTGACGCAAATAAACGAATTTTTGTTCTACGTCTTCGAGCTATATATCCACGTCTAATTCTAGTCATTGAATAGATGAAACTTTCGCGAATAACTAATTGAGTTGTTTTCTTTCAATTATTCTTTTAACATTTCCTAATCTATTAATAACAAAACGAATTTTTCCAATATATAAACTATAAATTCCAATGGCTTTGTCTACTATAACCTTCCTAACCACGATTTTTTTATTTCAATGCGAAATATGAAAGAAATTTTATTCTTTTACAGATGTCAAAAAAATAGCAAATAAAAAATAGAAATGGATAAAGAAATAGTGTAGTGGGTTCCATCGTTTCTATGGTAACTTCTTAAACGGGGAGGTCTTCTCTATACACCGGAGCCCTCACTTCATTTAATCCAGGTTATTGGTAACTTGTATAGTTCATCCTCTTTGGCTCTACCCATGAATTATCCAGTAATAGTCCGTTCACAACGAAACCCACCTATACAGTAACGGTATTTAATTAGGAAAGTTAGCTGGGTAGCTGACCCTTTGATAGTCCGTTCTTGGCAGAGTAGGGGCGTAATCTTTATGCTTTAAAAAAAATTCCTCCGCTTAATGGATAATCATTTTATACCAATGGAGAATTGCTTCCCATCTTACATTGAGGTAATTCGGCTTGCACCAATGGAAACCATAAAATTCATACACAATGCAGGAATATGAGAGGGGTTCTTTATTTCTTTGTTTTAGATAAAAAGTAACACGTTGTTTTTTTGCTTTTGTACCAGGCCATTATATGATCGAAACGAGTCGCGCATACACCCGAGTACATGTTCCTCGTCGTTGAGGACATCCCCTAAGAGCGGGGGATTTCGTGACATTTCTGATTGGCTGTCTTGTATTTCTAATAAGTTGTTTAATGGTTGGCATGTTGAATTGGATACATAATGGGCTGGTTTAGATTGATCCTAACCGGATGATTATGAATTACGTCTATTTCTATTAAATAAATAGTAATTTAATAAATAGTAAACGCAGTTAAAAAATTCCAATCGAGAATTTGCGTGAGTTACATGTTATTTTCATTCAACCGCTACAAGATCAACAATTCCATAAGCTTGTGCTTCTGTTGCTGACATAAAAACATCTCTTTCTATGTCTTCGGATACAACCCATAGGGCTTTGCCCGTTCTTTGTCCATAAACCCTTGTGAGGGTTTCGCGCAGTTTCAACAGTTCTTCCGCTTCCAGGATAAACTCTCCCGCTTGTGCCTCATAAAACGAACTAGCAGGTTGATGGATCATTACCCTGATAATAGATAATAGAATAAAATAATAGAATAAAAAGTTTCTCTATCTTACATGCTGAAGCGAATAGAAAAGAAATATAAAGAATAATAGGAAAAAGATCGAATTGAACAACCGTACAGGCACCCTTCTTGCATATGCATACGGCTCTACACTAAAATAAAATTGACCTAACTTGGCCTCTTTATTGAAAAAAGAAAGAGAAAGATAGAATATATCATACCCAGGTGATTAAATGATCAAATTGCCGCCCTTCCTTTCGGAATATGTATAAAATACTATGATGGCTCCGTTGCCTTCTATCTTAATTATCTTAATGTGATTTATTTTGGATATGATTCGGCAATCCCAAAGTTTCTTTTTGTTCCAACAAAAAAAATATTGTTTTTTGCGCACTCCTTGGATTCTTTTAATAACATGAATATTGTTAAGAGCCCTCTAGTGCGAACAAAAAAGGTTTGTGACGCTAAACCGAACTCCCAATTAGAAAATCGAGAAGACCCTTTAGTCTCATACTACTCTCTCGATACATAATCTAATGTTTTTCAAAAGAATCCAAAAATTTCTAATATCGAATGCAAAGTGCCATGCTATTATTGCTTACTATTTCCTAGGGCGAAGGCATAGTCTTCCCTTCTCTCTTAAATAAAAATATCATTGGCGCCAAGCGTGAGGGAATGCTAGACGTTTGGTAATTTCCCCCCCGACCAGGATAAAAGATCCCATTGACGCGGCTAATCCCATGCATATTGTATGGACATCAGGTCGCACAAATTGCATAGTATCATAAATAGCTACTCCAGGTATTACCCACCCGCCGGGAGAGTTTATAAACAAATACAGATCCTTGTTATCATCTTCAATACTGAGATATATCATAAGACCAATAAGTTGATTTGAGATCTCGCTATCAACTGCTTGGCCCAAAAAAAGTAATCTTTCTCGATAAAGTCGGTTGATTAGGGTACAATTGTACTCTTTCAGAACCGTACACGCACCTTTTGATGCATACGGTTCAAAAAAATCTCAAAAATAAAAAAAAGAATCAATGTATGGATTCCAGACCTTTCGCTTTTCCCATAACAGGGTTTTTATTACTTAAAAAAAAAAAAGAGATTTTCTTCTTTAATAAAAATAAAGACGAGTTTTACTGCTTTCTTTTTCTTAGAATTCTAATTCTAATAAAGAAAAAGTCACTAAATTTATTGAATTAACTTCTCATTGATGTATTGTTTCATCGACCAACCCCGATGATATTTTCTTGTTCCTGAGTGAGTCTCTTTTCTCTTTTTAGGTTTATGCTCTACTCCGGGTAAAGATTGACCCGATTTAGATTTGCACATATAGGACAAATACTGTTATTACCATTTTCTTTTTTTATGACTTTCTGCTTATTTTTTCAATTCAGTTTATACGTTCTACCAAGTCTTGATTAAGAGTTTTAAATCAACCCGTTTAACAGATATTCCACATAGGAGTCATTTAGGATGGAACTAGTAATCATAGATATATTACCAATTGAGTTGGGTTTTTCTAAACAGAGCCTGAATACTTTCTTTTTTTTTAGTTCAACCAAGCCAACCATAAATCATTGTAATTGAGAATAGTAATATGGATCCTCTCAAAATGGATCAAATTGTACTTCACGCTCCAAATATTTTATGATTTAATGACTCCTTATTGGGCGAAACAGAGGATATCTCGATTGGGGAGAGAACGGGTAAATCCCATATGACCCAATATATCTGACAAGTCGCACTATACGTCAACCCAAGATGCATTTTCCTCTCCAGGGCTTCGGAAAGGTACTTTTGGAACACCGATAGGCATTAGCTCAAAGAAAAAATAACTAAGTACTATATTTAACTTTGATGTGAAAACGTAAGAATATTATTTTATTGTGTTTCTAATTTGAAAATGTTCGCTTTTATCGGATTTCTTTTTTGCATAGATTACAAAAAGTTAGAAAGAAAAAAAGAAGGACTAAAGTCAAATTAGTAGTAATAGAGCGATGAGTAAGTATGTACGTATTCGCTACCCGAAAATGTTATTCAACCCCATTGCGTATTGATACTTATCGAGTATAGAATAAATCTGCTTCTCTTTGTTCCTATGAACATAATTGTTCCGTTAATTAAATAATTAAAAGATTTTAGTAATAACAGATTAACAACAGACTAGAAAAAGAATAACTATTAACCCCTGTTCTGAAATAATTCACTGAACAGCGAGGATCAATAGGATAGTCACAATAGAGTCTTTTCCAGTGCAATAAAGTTACGTAGTGTCTATCTATCTTTGATAAAGGGGAATTTCTATGGGTTTGCCTTGGTATCGTGTTCATACTGTTGTATTGAATGATCCCGGCCGATTGCTTTCTGTTCATATAATGCATACGGCTTTGGTTGCTGGTTGGGCCGGTTCGATGGCTCTCTATGAATTAGCAGTTTTTGATCCTTCTGATCCTGTTCTTGATCCAATGTGGAGACAGGGTATGTTCGTTATACCCTTCATGACTCGTTTAGGAATAACCAATTCATGGGGCGGTTGGAGTATTACAGGAGGAACTGTAACGAATCCGGGTATTTGGAGTTATGAAGGTGTAGCTGGGGCACATATTATGTTTTCCGGTTTATGCTTTTTGGCAGCTATCTGGCATTGGGTGTATTGGGATCTCGCAATTTTTTGTGATGAACGTACAGGAAAACCCTCTTTGGATTTACCCAAGATCTTTGGAATTCATTTATTTCTTTCAGGGGTGGCTTGCTTTGGGTTTGGTGCATTTCACGTAACAGGTTTGTACGGTCCTGGAATATGGGTGTCCGATCCTTATGGACTAACGGGAAAAGTACAAGCTGTAAGTCCCGCATGGGGCGTAGAAGGTTTTGATCCTTTTATTCCGGGAGGAATAGCCTCTCATCATATTGCAGCAGGTACATTGGGCATATTAGCGGGTCTATTCCATTTGAGTGTCCGCCCGCCACAACGTCTATACAAAGGATTGCGTATGGGAAATATTGAAACCGTACTTTCCAGTAGTATAGCTGCTGTCTTTTTTGCAGCTTTTGTTGTTGCTGGAACTATGTGGTATGGTTCCGCAACTACTCCGATCGAATTATTTGGGCCCACTCGTTATCAATGGGATCAGGGATACTTTCAGCAAGAGATATATCGAAGAGTTAGTACGGGGCTGGCAGAAAATCAAAGTTTAGCAGAAGCCTGGTCTAAAATTCCTGAAAAATTAGTTTTTTATGATTACATCGGAAATAATCCGGCGAAGGGAGGATTATTCAGGGCGGGCTCGATGGATAATGGGGATGGGATAGCAGTGGGGTGGTTAGGACATCCCATCTTTAGAGATAAGGATGGGCGTGAACTTTTTGTACGTCGTATGCCTACCTTTTTTGAAACATTTCCAGTTGTTTTGGTAGACGGCGATGGAATTGTTCGAGCGGATGTTCCTTTTCGAAGGGCAGAGTCAAAGTATAGTGTTGAACAAGTTGGTGTAACTCTTGAGTTCTATGGTGGTGAACTCAACGGAGTCAGTTATAGCGATCCTGCTACTGTGAAAAAATATGCTAGACGCGCTCAATTGGGTGAAATTTTTGAATTAGATCGTGCTACTTTGAAATCCGATGGTGTTTTTCGGAGCAGTCCAAGGGGTTGGTTTACTTTTGGACATGCTTCATTTGCTTTGCTCTTCTTCTTCGGACATATTTGGCATGGTGCTAGAACTCTGTTCAGAGATGTTTTTGCTGGTATTGATCCGGATTTAGATGCTCAAGTCGAATTTGGAGCATTCCAAAAACTTGGAGATCCAACTACAAGAAGACAAGGAGTCTGATACAACACTCCTCGGGTTTCTTTCGTCTCTATTTTCATTTTATTTTTGGAATTTTTCCTAGGGGTCAGAGAAACCTTGATCACGACTTTTTTGCTCGTGTTCCTTCTTTATCCGGGAGATGGTCCCACAAATAAAATAAAAGAGAACAAACAGGTATGGAAGCTATAATTGTAAACTGCAATCGAATCTATGGAAGCACTAGTTTATACATTCCTCTTGGTATCGACTTTAGGAATAATCTTTTTTGCTATCTTTTTTCGAGAACCGCCTAAAGTTCCAACTAAAAAGATGAAATGATTTTTCAGTATCTCAGTTGACGTAATGAGCCTCACAATGTTTTGAGGCTCATTACGTCAACTAGTCCCCATGTTCCTCAAATGGATCTCTTAGTTGTTGAGAAGGTTGCCCAAAAGCGGTATATAAGGCATACCCTGTAAAACTTACAAGTAAACCAGATAGAAAGATGGCTACTAGGGTTGCTGTTTCCATTCTTATATAATTTCAAAACCCCAATGGATCTATGATAAGATCATTTATTTACAACTACAACGGAATGATATACAAAGTCAACAGATCTCAATGAATACAATAGGATTTATGGCTACACAAACTGTTGAGAACGTTGGTCCAAGGCGAACGGCTGTAGGGGATTTATTAAAACCCTTGAATTCGGAATATGGTAAAGTAGCCCCTGGGTGGGGAACAACTCCTTTGATGGGCGTCGCAATGGCTCTTTTTGCCATCTTTCTATCTATTATTTTGGAGATTTATAATTCTTCCGTTTTATTGGATGGAATTTCAATGAATTAGGTCTCTAAGAATTGTAAAGTCATACAAGAATCATTTAAAGTTCATATTTGGAGCCCATTATACTTTGTTTTGGGAGTTTGACCGTGGAATTTATTTGTTTTTATATTTCCGGAATATGAGTGTGTGACTTGTTATAATCGATCCTATTGATAGTACAGAGGGTGGCTCTGTCATCTTCATAGAGATGGTTCTCCTTCGTCGGATATTTATTCTAGTATCTGGAACACGGAATATATGAAATCGATTAAGAAATATTTGAACTATGATTCATACCTAATGTTCAGATCTCGTATCCGGATTCCAAAAAATCCCAAAGACTTCAATTTTGAAATTTTCAGCATTCTATCTATTTATGGAATGGGTGATAGTCGAAGGGTTCTTACTCAGGAAATCCTTGACTTAACTTAGATTTTTTTTATTGAATCA